GAAAAGACAAAATATAAAACCGAGTTTTGATTGATCTGGTCATGTGATACTTTTTTTCTTTTCAATCGCGAGATTCTGTGAATGAACCACTACTGAGTTCGCTGGGCGTTCGAAAAAAAAAATGGATTCAATATTTCGATACAATAAAAAATGATCCAAATTCTTTTCCAATTTTATTCCAAAAGAAAGTTTCATTTTTGAATGAAGTTCTAAAAAAAGTTCGTAATTATTACTTTATTTAGATTTAGAATATTCTATATATACATATATTAGTTATATACGTATATTAGTTTATTCAACTCAAGAGTTGACCAAAGAATCTGTTGATTCGAAATTGCGGGATGCGTAAATGTCCCAGACGATGAATTGATTTCTTACTTATGTTACTCTATTTTTGTTAATATCATCTATAATACTTGATGAATCAAAAACTTTCAATTGAACTTATACTTTCAATTGGTTGGTATTTTTGCCTATCCTCGTATCTTTCAAAAATTGAAACTTAGGGAAGTGCTTTCTAAACATATGTAGAAAAAGAACATATTTCATTTAGCCTTTTCATGCCTACTATAACTAGTTATTTCGGTTTTCTACTAGCAGCTTTGACTATAACCTCAGCTCTATTTATCGGTCTGAGCAAGATACGCCTTATTTGAAATTAATTAAATGAACAATTCATAAAAAAACCTTATCTGTGATAGTTCATATATTCTATAGTTCCTTACCGTATCAATTTACAATTCTTGGTCATTGAGATTTATAGTCAATACGGATTACTATTTAAGGATAGATATTACCTCCCCTTTCCCCTCTCAAACAAATTGAAATGATTGAAGTTTTTCTATTTGGAATCGTATTGGGTCTAATTCCTATTACTTTGGCTGGATTATTCGTAACTGCATATTTACAATACAGACGTGGTGATCAGTTGGAACTTTGATTAATTAACATCCTTTTTTTGATTGGCCTCCTACTTCCTTTAATTCGCGGGAGGTCAAATTTTGATTGGTTTAATTATTTCGGTGGTAATTTTCGACCTAGCGCGACTAACAAGAACACAGAATCACGCTCTATAGGATTTGAACCTACGACATCGGGTTTTGGAGACCCACGTTCTACCGAACTGAACTAAGAGCGCTTTAGTATCACAATGAATATTTTATAACCCCAACCCCAATCCGTCTTGCATATATACTATACATAAAATGAAAGATTTTTTGTGTATGTCCAATTTTCTTTTAATCGATCTCAATTGATCCCCCGTTACTGTTCAGAAGATAAGTAATAGGTAGGGATGACAGGATTTGAACCCGTGACATTTTGTACCCAAAACAAACGCGCTACCAAGCTGCGCTACATCCCTTTCAATTGGTCTACAATGTCATTGTAGAGAATCCCTGCTTTGTTTTCCATATCTTTATTTCCTCCATTGATATACACAAATATCTTGTCATTTCTTCTTTTTGGTCTCATATAATAATATAATTATATTAAAAATAGTAAAAGACTTCTATTATATTTCTATTATATAAAGTATGAAATAAAGTATGAAATAAATATGAGACCCCGTAAAAAAATGAATATTTTTCGAGAATTTCTGGCATAAAGGGGCGTGTTTGTTTCTTTTAAGATTAAGAAAAGGAATATCTATTTTGCACATTTCAAGTTGTACATTTCAACTTGAATTAGGGATTCCGCGTACAAATACAAGCGGTCGGTCATTAAGTACATATACACATCTGGTTATATATGTATTACCATTATGTATTAGAAATAATAAAGAAAGAGGAGAATTTAAAATGCGAGATCTAAAAACATATCTCTCCGTGGCACCGGTAGTAAGTACTCTATGGTTCGGTTCTTTAGCAGGTTTATTGATAGAGATCAATCGTTTTTTTCCGGATGCGTTGATATTCCCCTTTTTTTCATTCTAGTTATTGATATGGGAGGGGGGGAAGAGGATTAGAGATACAATCAAATATCTGTAACTAATCCCTTCCCTTTTTTTTAGAATATACGTTAGAAAAACAAATAAAGGGATTCCTCCTCGGTGAAACTAGTAACTCGGGCCAGGTTTAAATTTAAATGAAATTAATAAAAAATAGAGTGAAATGTGATGGTTGGGGCAATAATATCATACAAGATACTTAAATGAAAATTAAATGCTATACGTCAATTTTAAATTATAAATCTAGTAATATAGTTATAAATCATCAGATTACTTATTATTAATATATTTTATTATTAATATATTGTTATTATTACTATATTCATTTATATTGATTTATTGCAACGAAATCTTTCTTTCATAATTCGATTTCGAGTTACCTGTTTCTTTTTTTTTTTCGTTCCTTTCTTCTTCCTCGTTTCGGATCGGAAAATTAAAGAATTGAATGAATCAAAAACCAAAGGAGGCTCATGGCCAAGGGTAAAGATGTCCGAGTAACGGTGATTTTGGAATGTACCTGTTGTGTTCGAAATCGTGTTAATAAGGAATCAATGGGCATTTCCAGATATATTACTCAAAAGAATCGACATAATACGCCTAGTCGATTGGAATTGAGAAAATTCTGTCCCTGTTGTTACAAACATACGATTCACGGGGAGATAAAGAAATAGATCTAACCGGCCGCTCGTGTGTCAGTCTTCCGTTCCAAGGAAGATGAAAAATGACATATTAGATATATCTAATATCTATTGATTTAAATAGAAACAAACCAAATCCTATTTCGATCGGATCAACCGTGATGGAGAATTAAGAAATAGGATCTTTAGGATAAGGAATAAACAAACCATGGATAAATCCAAGCGAATCTTTCTTAAATCCAAGCGATCTTTTCGTAGGCGTTTGCCTCCGATCCAATCGGGGGATCGAATTGATTATAGAAACATGAGTTTAATTAGTCGATTTATTAGCGAACAAGGAAAAATATTATCTAGACGGGTGAATCGATTGACCTTAAAACAACAACGATTAATTACTATTGCTATAAAACAAGCTCGTATTTTATCTCCGTTACCTTTTCTTAATAATGAGAAACAATTTGAAAGAAGCGAGTCAACCGCTAGAACTACTGGTCTTAGAACCAGAAAAAAATAGGCTGACTCTTGAACTCTTGAATTGAATCAAAAAAAAATTCCAATCCAAACTCAAATGCGGATTGACGCTTTTTTTTCTAAAAATAGGAAATCCGGATTTGATTGTCGTTCGAAAAAAAAAATTGGGTAAGAAGAAATATTTTTTATTGAACGTGTTTCTTCATTTTTATTTTGACGACTTTTTCATATTTTATCATACTAATTTCTACTCTACCTTCCCAGAGTTCATTTTCCAGGGAACTCCATTTAAACCATTCCAACGGATTCCTTCCACTCTCTTTATTTTATGATCTCATTGGAAATCATATAAAGACAACTCCTATTTAATATAGCTATTTGTGCAAGTATTTTACGATTAAGAAGCAACTGTTTCTTGTACAGATTGTGTATTAATTTACTATAACTAAAGTATACTTTATTGTCTCGAATTACTGCATTTATACGAGTGATCCACAAACGACGAAAATCTCTCTTTTGTCTACCCCTATCCCGATGAGCCGAAACCAAAGCTCTTATTTTCTGTTGAGTAATAGTCCGCGTAAGTCTTGAATGAGCCCCTCGAAAAGTTGATGCAAATAAACGGATTTTTGTTCTACGTCTTCGAGCTATATACCCTCGTTTAATTCTGGTCATTGAATAAATGAAACTTTGATGAATAACTAATTGATTTCCTTTCTTTCAGTTATTCCCTTCCCGTGTCCTAGTCTATTAATAACAAAACGGATTTTTCCAATGTATAAAATAAAAATTCCAATGGCTTTTGCTACTCTAACCTTCCCGACCACTATTTTTTTCTAAGCATTTCACCTCGAAAATAAAAATTGTATTGATACTAGGTAAAACACATAGTAAATAAAAAAGTAATAAATAGAAATGGATTCTAGTGGGTTCCATCGTTTCTATGGTTACTTCTTAAACGGCGAGGTCCTCTCTATACACCGGAGCCCTTCCTTCATTTAATCAATGTTATTGTTAACTTGTACAGTTCACACTCTTTGGCTCTACCCATAATTATCTAGTACTAGGTCTTTCACAACGAGATCTACTTATACAGTAACGGTATTTAATTATGAAGATTAGCTGAGTAGCTGACCCTGTTAGTCCGTTCTTGCAAGAATAAGGCCTAAATTTTCGACTTTTTAAAATAAGATTTCCCCTGCTTAATGAATACCATTTGATATCAATGGGGAATTCTTTCTCATCTTAAATTTTAAATTGAGGTGATTGGATTTGCACCAACGGGAACCATACATTTGATACCCCAATCGAAGGATAGATCTTAAGATATTGAATATTCAATGGAGTTCGTCCATTCTATCCTACTCACAGGTACGGATCGGTGATACTGGATCAATTGTTTTCTTTCTTTTGTCCTAGTCCATGGTCTGAACGAGTCGCACATACACCCTAGTACATGTTCCTCGTCGCTGAGGACATCCTCCAAGAGCGGGGGATTTCGTGACATTTCTGATTGGCTGTCTTGTGTTTCTAATAAGTTGTTTAATAGTTGGCATGTTGAATCATATATATAATGGGCTGGTTTAGATCGACCTTAACCGGATGCTTAGGAATTCTTTTTTTCTATATTTTGAATTTCTATATTAAAAAATTCGATTAATAAATAGAATATTAAATCCGGTAAGAAAAAAAAATACCCAATCACGAATTCGTGTGAAATCCTTGTTCTTTTTCTTTGTTATTCAGTCGCTACAAGATCAACAATTCCATGAGCTTGGGCTTCTGTTGCTGACATAAAAACATCTCTTTCCATGTCTTCGGATACAACCCATAAGGGTTTGCCTGTCCTTTGTGCATAAACCCTTGTGATGGTTTCGCGTAGCTTCAGCAGTTCTTCCGCTTCCAGGATAAATTCTCCCGTCTGTGCCTCATAAAAAGAACTAGCAGGTTGATGGATCATTACCCTGATGATATAATCATATAACATAAAAATGTTTCTTCTATCTCGCATGATGAAAGTGAAAGGTGAGGAGATAAAGAATAATAAAAAAAAGATATAATTGAACAACCGTACAGGCATCTTTTGCGCATTGCATACGGCTCTATAATGGAATTCACTTTTTTTACCTTACTTACATCGAAGAAATATAAAATAAATTATAGGGTCTATCAGACTCAGATTGGTAAATGATCCAATAACCACCCTTCCTTTTGTAGTAGTTCAAAAATACTATAAAAATACTACGATGGTTCCGTTGCTTTATATATTTATTTCGTCTGTTATTTAGCAATCCCAAAGTTTCTTTTTTTTATTTGAAAATAAAAAAAATATTTATTTTCTTTCATATTCTTTCATAACATAAATATTGTTAAGATTAAGAGCCCCTGGTGTGAAAATAAAAAAGTTTGTGACGCTGAAATAGGCCTCCCGATAGATTGGCTAAAATCGAAAATACCTTTTATCTCATACTACTCTTTCGATACATAATCTAAGGGTTTTAAAAAAATTTCTCATATCGAATTCGAAGTGCCATGCTATTATTACTTAATATTCATATTTCATATAGTGTGAAGGCATAGTTTTCTTTTTTCTCTCAAATCAAATAAAAAACTCATTGGCGCCGAGCGTGAGGGAATGCTAGACGTTTGGTAATTTCCCCTCCGACAAGAATAAAAGATCCCATCGAAGCGGCTAATCCCATGCATACTGTCTGTATATCTGGTCGCACAAATTGCATAGTATCATAAATAGCTACTCCGGGTATTACCCATCCGCCAGGAGAGTTTATAAACAAATACAGATCTTTGGTATCATCCTCTATGCTGAGATATACCATAAGACCAATAAGTTGATTCGAGATCTCGCTATCAACCCCCTGGCCTAAAAAAAGTAATCTTTCTCGATAAAGTCGGTTGATTGGGATAAAATAGTATCCCTTAGAAACCGTACATGCACCTTTTGATGCATACGGTTCAACAAAAATCATGAAAAAAAGGAATCAATGTGTAGATTCTAGCTTTTTTTTTCATAACAGGTTTTTTTAACTTAGAAAAAGGGACTTTTCTTTCATTTTTCAAGAAAGATGAATTTTGGCCTGTTTTGTTTATCTAAAAAAAAATGACTAAACTTATCTGACTAACTTCTCATTGATGTATTGTTTCATCGAGATACAATCTAAATCGCGATGTAATTTTCTTGTTGCTGATTGGGCTTCTTCAATTTTTTTAGGTTTATGCTCTACTCCGAGTAAAGATCCGCCCGATTTGGATTTGCACATATAGGACAAATGCCCCAATATCATGTCCTTTTTCTACGACTTCCTTTTTTTTTCAATTGATTTCACGTCTTCCAACAAATATTCAACGCATTCATCATATTACTCGATTGATTAATAGTTTGAGATCACTTCTATTTATATTTAGTATTTCTATTTAGAAATATATAAATAAATAGAAATAACTAAAATATGATATTAAGTCGTAATCCTAAATATATTTATTACCAATTGGTTTTCTTTCTAAACGGAGCCTGGATACTTCATTTTATTGGTCTAACCAAGCCAACCATAAATTATTCTAATTGATAATATTAATCCGTATACCCTCCCTAAAAAATGGATCTAATTGCACTTCACGCTCCAAATTTTTGATAATTGAATCAATCTTTCTTGGGCGAAAGAGGGGATATCTCGATCGGGGAAGAGAACGGGGAAATACCATATGCCCAATATATCTGACAAGTCGCACTATACGTCAATCCACAATGCATCTTCCTCTCCAGGACTTCGAAAAGGTACTCTTGGAACACCAATAGGCATTAAATAAAAGAAAAATTAAGTACTATATCTCACTTTGATGTGAAAGCGTAACAGTGGGTTTAGTGGCCTAATATAATACTATTGATTTTATATCCTATTTTATCCCTAGATTGACTAAGTTCATAAAAAAAGAAGACAAAATGAATAAAGGAAAATTCTTACAAATACAAATAAGTCCTTTGAATGATGAACAAATATATATACTAAAATGGTACCAACCCCCTTACCATTGCGTATTGGTACTTATCGGGTGTAGAATAGATCTGCTTCTTTTTGTTCCTACGAACAAAATAGTTTCGTTATTACTAAAAGTAATTATTACGAAAAGCATCAAACAAATATTAATCCTTTCCCCAAGAGAATCCCCTAAAAAAGGGGTCCATAGCATAGTTTTCTCCAATGCAATAAAGTTACATTGTGTCTATTTTTCGTTGATAAAGGGGTATTTCCATGGGTTTGCCTTGGTATCGTGTTCATACCGTCGTATTGAATGATCCCGGTCGTTTGATTTCTGTCCATATAATGCATACAGCTCTGGTTGCTGGTTGGGCCGGTTCGATGGCTCTATACGAATTAGCCGTTTTTGATCCCTCTGACCCTGTTCTTGATCCAATGTGGAGACAGG